AGTAGGGTGCCTGACTAAAGGGCTACCTTGATAGGGTAAATAAAGCGAAATTCGCCCCTACTATATTTGATAGAATTAAACTATCCCTTGAGGTATCAAAAACCACCGTACATCATATACTAAAACACAAAAAGGTAAGCTAACTAAGCTATCGGGTTCATACCCCTCTCATGAAAGTAGAATCTTTCCCTCTTTAATTTATAGATTATACAAGCCTTTTTTCCTATTAATTCTAATTTTCAGTACAATTTTCACCATTTCTACTAATTCTTGAGTAAGAATGTGAATTGGGCTTGAGATCAATTTGCTATCCTTCATCCCCATAATTATAGAAAAAAAAAACACTCGAGCCTCAGAAGCCACCATTAAATACTTCATTATTCAGGCAATAGCCTCAGCGATCATCTTAATAATGCTGCTCAGTAATATTGTAATTAATAGAATAACGAGAGATTTAATTACTAATCCCCCGATGTTAGTAATTATCCTTTCAGCTTTAATTATAAAAATAGGAGCCGCTCCATTCCATTTTTGATTCCCAGAAGTTATAGAAGGAATCTCTTGAATTAATGCCTTAATACTTCTAACTTGACAGAAAATTGCCCCAATAACCATAATCTTATACTTAAATTCAACCAATTGAATAATAGTTTCACTAATCTCTAGCATTGTGGTAGGCAGAATCCTAGGTTTAAACCAAACTAGTTTACGAAAAATCCTTGCCTATTCATCCATTAACCATATAGGATGAATAATAGGGGCAATAATACTAACAAAATCAATTTGAATTATCTACCTGACCTTCTATTGCTTAATAAACACCTTATTAATTCTACAATTTAAAAAATTTAATTTAAACCATTTAAACCAATTAATAGTTACTTCAATAAATAGAAATACATCAAAATGAATTTTCACTTTAAATTTTTTCTCTTTAGGAGGAATTCCCCCTTTCATTGGATTTTTACCAAAATGACTAACCATTCAAATCCTAGTAGAAAATAAACTAATTATTCCAAGATTAGCTATAATTGTAATTACTTTAATTACGTTATTTTACTACCTTCGAATTATGTTAATCCCGATAACCATAAAAACAACGGCAAGGAAACTACTAATTAAAACCCTTCAAAAAACCCCTAACAAACTGCTCATAAGAACAAATATAAGAATTATTTTAAGCTTGGTCCTAATCCCAACCTTGTTTAACTGAATCTAAGGATTTAAGTTAAATAAACTATCAACCTTCAAAGTTGGAAATAAGACCCTATTTTTAAGCCTTAGGGCTCCCCCACCTTTAAACTTGCAATTTAAAATCATACTTGAATATAAAGCCTATGTCGAAAGAGGAAATCTCGTAAGTAAATTTACAATTTACCGCTTTAACTCAGCCATTTCGACGAATAAATGGCTCTTCTCAACAAATCACAAAGACATTGGCACCTTGTATTTCATTTTCGGAGCCTGGTCAGGAATAGTTGGTACAGCCCTCAGACTTTTAGTTCGAGCTGAACTAGGTAGTCCCGGGACCTTTATTGGCAATGACCAAATCTACAACGTTATTGTAACTGCTCATGCATTTGTTATAATTTTTTTCATAGTAATACCCATCATAATGGGAGGTTTTGGTAACTGATTAGTACCTCTTATACTTGGGGCCCCTGACATAGCTTTCCCTCGAATAAATAACATAAGATTCTGGCTTCTCCCCCCGTCACTATCCCTCCTCTTGATAAGAAGGGTGGTTGAAAGAGGGGCTGGAACAGGATGAACTGTATATCCGCCACTAGCATCCAACCTAGCCCATGGAGGGGCTTCTGTTGATATGGCAATCTTCAGTCTTCACCTAGCTGGTATCTCCTCAATTTTAGGAGCTATCAATTTTATTACTACAGTAATTAACATACGAGCCCCAGGTATAACCTTAGACCAAATACCATTATTAGTCTGATCAATTGCTATTACAGCCCTACTCTTGCTCCTATCTCTCCCCGTTTTAGCAGGAGCTATTACAATACTTTTGACAGACCGTAATCTAAACACCTCCTTCTTCGACCCCGCAGGAGGGGGAGACCCAATTTTATATCAACACCTATTTTGATTTTTTGGGCACCCTGAAGTATATATTTTAATTCTACCAGGATTTGGTATAATTTCACACATTATCAGGCAAGAAAGAGGAAAAAAAGAAACATTTGGAGCTTTAGGAATAATCTATGCTATATTAGCAATCGGCCTCCTAGGTTTTATTGTCTGAGCCCACCACATATTTACAGTAGGAATAGATGTTGACACTCGAGCTTATTTCACATCAGCAACAATAATTATTGCAGTTCCCACTGGAATCAAAGTATTTAGATGAATCGCCACCCTAAATGGAACTAAACTTAACTTATCCCCAGCAATACTGTGGGCTTTGGGGTTTGTGTTCTTGTTTACTATAGGGGGATTAACTGGAGTAATCCTAGCCAACTCTTCAATTGACATTGTCCTACATGATACCTATTACGTAGTGGCTCATTTCCACTACGTCCTTTCCATGGGGGCTGTATTTGCAATCATTGGGGGATTTATTCAATGATACCCCCTGTTCACCGGACTAGCAATAAACGAAAAATTACTAAAAATTCAATTTGCTACAATATTTGTAGGGGTAAATTTAACCTTTTTCCCCCAACATTTCTTAGGGTTAAGAGGAATACCTCGTCGCTACTCCGATTACCCAGATGCTTACTTAAGATGAAATATTATTTCCTCAATCGGCTCACTAATCTCATTTATTAGAACAATATTTCTAATTTACATTATCTGAGAAAGAATATCCTCCCTTCGGAAAACTATTTCCCCAATAAATATACCTACCTCAATTGAATGAATCCAAAATTTCCCACCTTCTGAACATAGATACTCTGAGCTCCCAATTCTCCATTACTTCTAATATGGCAGAATAAAGTGCAATGGATTTAAACCCCATTCATAAAGATAAAAACTTTTTTTAGAAATAGCAACTTGATCCCCACTACTATCCTTAGACAGAGCTTCACCATTAATAGAACAGCTTATTTTCTTCCATGACCACACTCTCTCAATTCTATTAATAGTCACCACAATAGTAAGATATTTGCTAGCAGAGCTTTTCATCAATAAATGAACAAATCGGTTCTTACTCGAAGGTCAAGCCATCGAATTAATCTGAACTGTCTTACCAGCAGCCACCCTAGTATTTATCGCCCTCCCTTCTCTCCAACTACTCTACCTAATAGATGAACTAAAGTCACCTTTAATTTCAATTAAATCAATTGGCCACCAATGGTATTGGTCATATGAATATACAGATTTTAAAAATACTGAATTTGACTCATATATAGCCAACAGAAAAACAAACCCTTTATTTCGTCTTTTAGATGTAGATAATCGAATTGTAGTTCCATATAAAACCCAAGTACGACTATTAGTTACAGCCTCGGATGTAATCCATTCATGAACAATTCCCTCTATAGGAGTAAAAATTGATGCAACACCAGGACGATTAAATCAAACAAGATTCACCCTAAACCAAGCAGGTTTGTTTTTTGGTCAATGCTCCGAAATCTGCGGAACAAACCATAGATTTATACCCATTGTAGTAGAAAGAGTATCACCCTCTTCATTTATCAAATGAATTAAATCATTAGATGGCTGAAGGCAAGCACTGGTCTCTTAAACCATCTCATAGTAATGTTGCGATTACTTCTGATGAAAGATTTAGTTAAAATAATAACATTAGCTTGTCGAGCTTAAGTTGCATTACAGGCAATTTTTAATCCCTCAAATAGCCCCCCTTAGATGAACAATGCTTTACATTATATTCTCATTAACATTCATAATATTTTTAGTAATAAACTTCTACCAAATACCGGCTCCCGCCCAGCCTATAAATAAAACAAATAAAATATCAATATTAATTAATTGAAAATGATAATAAGACTTTTTTCGTCATTTGACCCCTCCGCTAGACTAGGACTGCCTCTCAACTGGGCCAGGCTCTTTTTGGGAATCCTCCTACTACCCTTACCTTTTTGAGTTATTCCTTCACGAATAGAAATCATCTGAAATAAAATTATTAAAGCATTACATACAGAGTTCAAAATCCTTTTGGGACTTAGAAAAATAAGAGGAAGAACTTTAATATTTATTAGGCTTTTCTCTCTTATTATATTTAACAATTTCTTAGGCCTATTCCCATATATTTTTACTAGAACTAGGCACTTAACCATGTCATTAAGATTAGCACTACCTTTATGGGCTAGATTCATGCTATATGGTTGAATTAATAATACAACCCATATACTAGCCCATTTAGTGCCCCAGGGCACCCCTCCCATTCTCATGCCTTTTATAGTATGTATCGAAACAATCAGAAACCTTATTCGACCCGGGACCTTAGCAGTACGATTAAGAGCTAATATGATTGCGGGGCACCTTCTTCTCACCCTTCTAGGAAATACTGGAACATCTTTATCAATATCATTAATAAGAATTCTTATCTCCACCCAACTTCTATTATTACTCCTTGAATCAGCAGTGTCAATTATCCAGTCCTATGTATTTGCGGTATTAAGCACTCTTTATTCTAGAGAAGTAATCTAATGTCGACCCACAAAAACCACCCATTTCATTTAGTAGAAACAAGTCCTTGGCCTTTGTATGGAGCTTTAGGAGCAATAACTATAATAATAGGCCTAATTAAATGGTTCCACACACAAGACAGAAACTTGTTTTTGTTAGGTATGTCACTATCCATTATTATCTCCACCCAATGATGACGAGATATTACCCGAGAAAGCACCCTCCAAGGATTACACACTCTAAGAGTAACAGTAGGTCTTCGGTGAGGAATAATTCTGTTTATCGCATCCGAAGTATTCTTTTTTATTTCCTTTTTCTGAGGATTTTTCCATAGAAGTCTTAGACCAACAACAGAAATCGGAATAATCTGACCCCCCAAAGGAATTATTCCCTTTAATCCTGCCCAAATCCCCCTCCTCAATACTTTAATTTTATTAAGATCCGGAATTACTGTTACATGAGCCCACCACGCTTTAATAGAAAACAACTATTCCCAAGCCTCAGAAGGATTATTCCTAACAGTTTTATTGGGAGTATATTTCACCATTCTACAAGCATATGAATATCAGGAAGCACCTTTCTCAATTGCCGACGCAGTCTATGGGTCCTCGTTTTTTATGGCCACAGGTTTTCATGGATTACATGTAATTATTGGAACAACATTCTTGACAACTTGTTTAATCCGGCATGTAAACAACCACTTCTCCCCTACTCATCACTTTGGCTTTGAGGCAGCTGCCTGATATTGGCATTTTGTAGATGTAGTTTGACTTTTCCTCTACATCTCTATTTATTGATGAGGAAGATATTTATATAGTATAGTATTATATTTGACTTCCAATCAAAAGACCTAGAAATAGTGTAAATAATTATAATAATTTTTAGTATGTTATTATTAACAATAATAATTAGGTTATTACTTATAGGTTTAGCTTCTATAATCTCTAAAAAAACGTTTTCTGATCGGGAAAAAAATTCCCCATTTGAATGCGGATTCGAGCCCAAATCATCAGCACGAATACCCTTCAGGTTACATTTCTTTTTGATTGCCGTGATTTTTTTAATTTTTGATGTAGAAATCACTCTCCTTTTACCAATTATTATTATTATAAAAAACTGCAGAATAGCCCATTTATCAATTATCTCATTAACATTTATTATAATCCTTTTAGGGGGACTCTACCACGAGTGAAACCAGGGAGCGCTTAATTGATCTAAATAGGGTAATATTTATTCATAATATCTAATTTGCACTTAGAAAGTGCCTAGGGGCTTACCTTAAATAAGAAGTAAATTACTACCTAGTTTCGACCTAGTATTAGATGTTCACTCATCCTTATTTTTAATCGAAACCAAAGCAGAGGTAAATCATTGTTAATGATAAAATTGAAATAAATTTCCGATTAAAGAAATAAGTAAAAAGAAGCTTCTAACTTCCTAATTAGCAGAAATCTGTTATTATTTCTTATTTCTATACAAATAGTTTAAAAAAAACACTACATTTTCATTGTATTAATAGGGTTACCTTTTGTATTTAAAAACCTTAGTTACCTTAACATTTTCAGTGTTACGCTCTTATTTAAGCTATTTAAATAAACATAAAATAAAAATACAAAAATTACTCAAAAAAGTAAAACTGACATATAGACCTTCAAATTATTATTTACAAAATTCATTGAAGACGAAGATCTAGATAAAACATTATACAAATTCTGACTACCTCTATACTCCAGCCAACCTTGATCAATATATTTAGAAAATTTCCCACCTTCAACTAGAACAGGCCTAGCGACCCCAAAAGTAGCCAAAAATGGCATATTCCACATAGAAGAAAAAAATAAACTAGTCTTTATTCAATTTAGTACTAAATTTAATTCCCCTGGCCGTGAGTTAGAGATTAGCACTCCTACTCACACCCCTCTTAAAATAACTACTAAAGTTATCAATTTAAGAATTACTGGTAAACAAATCATATAACAAAAAGATAAAATCATCCACATTAACACTCTTCCGCCTAAAATTACAAAAAAGAATATTCCTATTATCCCTACTAATATTTGAAAATTAGATTCTGATAAATTATAATAACCTAAAAAATTAAAATCCCCTAAAACTGAATAATAAAACAAACGAATTGAATAAGATACAGTCAACCCTGTAGAGATAAAAAAAACCAAATATATAAAACTATTTAAAATCCCTATACTTAAAGCCTCAAGAATTAAATCCTTAGAGTAAAATCCCGCTAAAAAAGGAAGACCACATAACGCTATATTAGAAAAATTAAATATCACACAAGTTAAGGGTAAAAACTCACTCAGACTTCCCATAAAACGAATATCCTGAAACCTCCCCAAATTATGAATAAAATTTCCCGCACACATAAAAAGTAAAGCCTTAAACAAAGCATGAGTTAAAAGATGAAAAAAGGCCAAGCGAAATTCGCCAATAGAAATGGTAGCTATTATAAAACCAAGCTGACTAAGAGTAGATAAAGCAATAATTTTCTTAAAATCAAATTCGTAGTTGGCACCTAACCCCGCTATAAGCATAGTTAAACAGGAAATGAACAAAAGAAAATAAATCAGACTAGAACTAAAACTATTAAAAAAACGAATCACTAAATAAACCCCTGCAGTAACCAAAGTTGATGAATGAACAAGAGAAGATACCGGAGTAGGGGCAGCCATAGCCGCTGGTAATCAAGAAGAAAAAGGAATTTGAGCTCTCTTAGTTATAGCTGCCATAACAACAAGGGCAGAAACAATCTTTATTGATACATCACTTCTTATAAAATCTAAATAGTATATAAAATTAAACCTACCATAATTCAATATTCAAGAAATAGAAAGAAGAATAGCCACATCCCCTACTCGATTTGAAAGCCTAGTTAATATTCCTGCTGAAGAAGACTTAGTGTTTTGGTAGTAAATAATCAAGCAATAAGAGACAAGACCCAATCCATCTCACCCTAGTAAAATTCTAATTAAATTTGGACTGATAATCATCAAAAGCATAGAAAAAACGAAAAAACAAACTAAAAAAATAAAACGAGACAAATTTAAGTCCCCCTCTATATACCCATCTCTATAAATAACTACTATAGAAGAAATAAAAAGAACAAATCTTATAAAAAGCAATGATATTCAATCAAAGAGTAACAATATAACAATATTTGAAGAATTACTACTAAAAAATATTAACTCCACTAAATAGGTAATTTCCCTTGTTATAAAAACCACCCTAAAAATAAAAAAGAGACACCTAAAAAAAAGAAAAAACAGCCCTCAGACCAAACATACTATAGAAATTATTCTAGGCATAATATGCATCTTTGATTCCACAAATCAAAATTTTCATAAACTACTAAAATATAAACCAAATATATCAAGGGTTAAAACTATTAAATTCAAGGGAACTCAATGAAGAATAAGCAATAAATACTCCCGAACGCTAGGTAACTTTGAACTAATAAGGCTACAACACTTGCCATGCTGAGTCGTTGAGTAAATATATAAAGAATATCTTGCTCTAAAAAAAGAAATCATTCCTACCAACACTATTGAAAAATGTCTCCATGCTGTTATTCTCCTAATTAATATAATCTCCCCAAACAAATTAAGAGAAGGTGGAGCTGCTATATTACAAGCAAGAAAGAGAAACCAAAACAAAGATAAATTAGGAATTAAGTTAACCAAACCCTTATTTAAATAGATTCTTCGACTCCCAGATCGCTCATACAACAAATTAACTAGACAAAAAAGCCCCGAAGAACAAAGACCGTGGGCCACTATTATAATTAAAGCCCCATTAAACCCTCAACTAAAAAGACTTAAAATACCCCCAAGCACCAAACCCATATGAGCCACCGAAGAATATGCAACTAAAGATTTTATATCAGTTTGACGAATACAAATTAAAGAAGAAATTACACCCCCCACAATTCTTACACCCACTACTAAATAATTGACATATAATAATCCTGTAAACAAAATTATTAAACGTATTAAACCATATCCCCCTAGTTTAAGTAAAACACCAGCTAGAACTATTGACCCTGAAATTGGAGCTTCCACATGAGCTTTAGGAAGTCATAAATGCAATAAATATAGAGGAGATTTAACAAAAAATACAAAATTAACACAAAAATAAAGAAACAACCTATCAATTGGGTTTAAAAACCTGAAACTTAATCTATAAAATCTTTTATAAATAAAAAAAATAGAAATTATTATAGGAAGAGAGGCAGTAAGAGTATAAAAAAGCAAATAAACACCAGCCTGAAGACGTTCAGGTTGATATCCCCACCCTAAAATTAAAATAAATGTAGGAATCAAACTAACCTCAAAAAACAAATAAAATATAAAAATATTCAAAGAAGAAAAAGCCAACACCAAAGAAATCAATAAAATCAAAACCGAAAAAACAAACAATCCTGGATACTCACCCTTATTATAAATCCTACCTCTTGATAAAATTATTAAAGCACAAATTCAAAACCTCAATAAAATCATCCAATAAGAAAGCAAATCACAACCCAAAATTGATCTCAAACCTTCAAAAAATAATACTCCCTTAAACCTTAAAATAAATATAAAAGATAAAGCCAAAAATCATAGCTGAATAGATCAAAAATTAACTAAAAAACAAGACGGGACCAAAAAAACAAAAGCCAAAATAAACTTTAACATAAAACACTAAACCTTTGAAAATAATCATTACCATGAGTCCGCACTATCATAACCAAAATAGACAAGCCCAAAGCACCTTCACAGACCCTTATCGTCATATAAATCATTGAAAAATAATTCTCATACCTTATTGACTGACATGAAATTATAATTAAAAAAAATAAAGCTAAAACCACAAACTCTAAGCTCATTAATATAACCAAAAAGTGTTTACGTTTTGAAACAAAAACTCTCAAACCCACAACCCCCATATATAAGCCTAAATAATCAAGTATTAACATTAAGCTTTTATAATTTAAATAAAATATTGGTCTTGTAAATCAAAAATAAGATAAACTTTAAAAGCTCAGAGAAAAGTACCACCTACCATTAATCTCCAAAATTAATATTCTTATTAAACTATTCTCTGAATAATATTAATAGCCATATCAATTTACATCACAACCGTATTTTTAATTTTAAAACACCCCATCTCAATAGGAATTACCCTTCTCCTACAATCCGTAAGGATTGCTCTCATTACAGGAACATTAAATATTAATTTCTGATACTCTTATATTATATTTCTAATTATAGTGGGAGGCATATTAGTCCTTTTTATCTATATAACCAGAGTAGCATCCAACGAAAAATTTAACACCTCAAGACCCCTTATTATCCTCGCAATCCCTTTCATTTTAATAGTAAATTCATTTTTAATAGAAAACCAAATAGAATTATCTAGAAACCTAACAATTAAACAAAACTTCTGAGAATTATCACTAAGTAAATTTTTCAACTTCCCCCATAATATTGTAATAGTATTTTTAATAAGATACTTATTTATTACATTAATCGCAGTAGTGAAAATCACTAAAACTGAATACGGCCCCTTACGAACAAGTCATTAATGTTTAAACCCTTACGAAAAAATCACCCACTTATTAAAATAATAAACGCATCCCTTATTGACCTTCCTTCACCTTCAAATATCTCAAGATGATGAAATTTTGGGTCTTTACTAGGACTATGTTTAATAATACAAATTGTCACTGGACTATTTTTAGCCATACATTTCACCCCTCACGTAGAACACGCATTTTCAAGAGTCATCCACATCTCCCGAGACGTAAACTACGGGTGGCTCTTGCGAACTTTACATGCAAACGGAGCATCTTTCTTTTTCATCTGCCTATACCTCCATGTAGGGCGTGGAATATATTACAGGTCTTATAAACTTCCTACAACTTGAAGAATTGGTGTAATTATTTTATTCGCAACAATAGCAACCGCTTTTCTAGGATACGTATTACCTTGAGGTCAAATATCATTTTGAGGAGCTACTGTCATTACTAATCTCCTCTCAGCCATCCCCTATTTAGGTAGAACCATTGTCCAATGATTGTGAGGGGGATTCGCAGTAGACAATGCTACATTAAACCGATTTTTCACTCTTCATTTCACCCTGCCATTCGTCATTTTAGCATTAGCTGGTATTCATTTATTATTTCTCCATCAAACAGGCTCCAATAATCCCTTAGGAACTAATAGAAATATTGATAAAATCCCATTCCACCCCTATTTCTCATTCAAAGACTTAGTTGGATTCATTATTATAGTATTCAGCTTATTTATTTTAACATTACACTCCCCATTTACTTTAGGGGACCCTGATAATTTCCTCCCAGCTAACCCTTTAGTAACCCCAATCCATATCCAGCCAGAATGATATTTCTTATTCGCATATGCCATCTTACGATCAATTCCCAACAAATTAGGTGGAGTTATCGCACTAATCTTTAGTATTGCTATTCTATTAACAATACCTTTTTCAAATAATAAAAAATTCAAATCTACACAATTCTACCCAATTAATAAAACTTTATTTTGAATATTCCTTGGAAATATTGTTCTCTTAACTTGAATTGGCGCGCGCCCAGTTGAAGACCCCTTTATCTCCACTGGACAGATCTTGTCTATAACCTACTTCTTATATTTTATTATTAGGCCTATTACAGCTATCCTGTGGGACAATATTACTTTTAAAAACTAGTTAATGAGCTTGATATAAGCTTATATTTTGAAAATATAAGAAAGAAAAACCTTTCTATTAACTTCATACTAAATTTTATTAAATTAAAAAAAATAAGAAAATCTAAGAACCTTAAACCCCAGAAAAAATAAAAAATAGTTTAAAGAAAGAGGTAGAAACCTTTTCCACGACAACTGTATTAACTTATCATAACGATAACGAGGAAGAGTGCCACGGGCCCAGATAAAGCAAAAAGAAATAAAAACAACTATAATAAAAAATCACAAACTAAAAAAATTAGACCCCAAAAAAAAAATAGAAAATAATATTCTTATAAATAAGATATTTGAATACTCAGCTAAAAAAATTAAAGCAAAACCCCCAGCTCTATATTCAACATTAAACCCCGAAACAAGCTCAGACTCCCCCTCTGCAAAATCAAAAGGTGTTCGATTAGTCTCTGCCAAGCTAGTAATAAACCAAACAAAAGCCAAAGGCGATCCAACAAAAATTAGTCAAATAAAATATTGAAACTTATAAAAATTAATTAAATTCAACCTTGAAATTAAAACCAAAAAAGATATAAGAATAAGAGCCAATCTTACCTCATAAGAAATAGTTTGGGCAATTGCCCGAAGAGCCCCTAAAAGAGAATAAACAGAATTAGATGATCAACCAGATATTATAATAGAATACACCCCTAAACTTGAACAACAAAAAAAAAATAAAACCCCAAAATTAAATCTTAATAATCAAGAAAAAAAAGGAACACAAAATCAAAGAGACAAAGCTAAAAAAAGACTTAAAATAGGAGAAGAATAATAAATTAAAAAATTAGACATCAAGGGATAGACCTGCTCTTTAGAAAACAGTTTAATCCCATCTCTGAAAGGTTGAAGAATACCTAAAACCCCTACCTTATTTGGTCCCTTACGAAGTTGAATATAGCCCAAAACCTTACGCTCAAGTAAAGTCAAAAACCCTACCCCTAACAAAACACAAATAACTAATTTTAGTATTCTAATAAAAGTTAAAAGACTTTCCTGCCACAACAAGTATTAACTGTAATGGTTATTACATAAAAAGATTCTAAATCTTACGCACTAATCTGCCAAATTAATATTAAAATTCACTAAAAAATTAATACAACACATATTTGGTCCTTTCGTACTAAAATATGTTACAAAATTAAAGATAGAAACCAACCTGGCTCACGCCGGTTTAAACTCAGATCATGTAAAATTTTAATAGTCGAACAGACTAACTAACCTAGCTTCTACACCAAGAATATATTTTAATCCAACATCGAGGTCGCAAACTCTTCTTTCGATTAGAACTCTCAAGAAAAATAACGCTGTTATCCCTAAGGTAATTTAATCTTCTAACTGTTAAACAAATCAAAAACCTATTTACAAATATCCCACTAAAGAAAAGTTTATAAAATTTTCCTGTCACCCCAACCAAATAATTAAAAAAAACTAAACCCCTCAATCCTTTATACATTAATTAAATTTAATTATTAAACTCTATAGGGTCTTCTCGTCTTTTAAAAAAATCTAAGCTTTTTTACTTAAAAATAAAATTCAATCTTTTAATCTGAGACAGTATTTATCTCATCCAATCTTTCATTCAAGCTCCTAATTAAGAAACTAATGATTATGCTACCTTCGCACGATCAAAATATCGCGGCCATTTAATACTAATCATTGGGCAGATCAGACCTTAAATTATTATTCAAAAGGACATGTTTTTAATAAACAGGTGGAAAAATATTTGCCGAGTTACTTAGAATAACCTAAAATTAAAAATTAAACTTAAAAAAATATTTACTAATTCCATCATTATATCTTCAATTACAAATTAAATTAAATTTTTTAATAAACAACCTAAAATCACCTAAATATTACATAAACTGAGATTATTATAACATACTAAAAATGATGAAAAATTTTAATCCTACAAACCCAAAATACCTAAATATTATAGACATTTAAAGTGAAGCTTGTCCCTCACCTTATTACTAAATTTTATACAAAAATTATAAAATTTTAAAAAAAAATTAGCAAAATTAAATTTTTTTCTTAAAAAACCAGATATCTTAAGAGACGTATAACGTTTCATTTCAAGTATAAAATTATAAATAATTATTCAACATTAAAATAAATTCTTTACTAGCTCCTCAAAATTCGGGAAAACTAAATTAATAGCAACTTTTTAATAAACCCTGATACCCAAGGTACAAAAAATTAACTCTTCTTATTTAAGCTCAATTATTTCAACTTCTTTCAAATTTCCCCTACAGTAATTATAAACTATAATAAAAATAAATTTTTAAATAAACTAAATAAACTAATATTTTAATAAAACCTCCCAATAATTTTAGTAGCTCAAACTACATTGATTCGCACAACAACTTTTTAATGTAAATAAAAAACTTCCTAACAAGCTCTAATTTGTCTTTCTAGGCACACCTTCCGGTACGCCTACTTTGTTACGACTTATTTCAATTTGGTGAAAGTGACGGGCAATATGTACATATTTTAGAGCTTAATCATCTTAAATAATTAAATAAAATTACTTTCAAATCCACTTTAATATCTAATCTTAAAAAGATACACCATATAAATTAACTTATTGTAACCCATCTCTTCTTTTCTATAAACTGCATCTTGATCTGACTTCCTTTTAAATAAAAATCCTGATCATTTATCTTCTCATAAAACAATCAATCACGACGATATACAAATTAATTAAAAAAAGTAAATTTTATCGTGGAATATCAATTATAGGACAGGTTCCTCTGAAAAGACTAAAATACCGCCAAATTTTTTTGTTTTCAAGAACTTAACTAATACTAACCAGGTTTAAAAAATTACGTTAAAAATAATAGGGTATCTAATCCTAGTTTAAAAATAAAATTTAATAAAATCTCTAAAAAAACTTAATATGAAAATTTAAATTTCACCTAATAAAAATCCAAATTAAATAAAAATTATCAATTTCTAACAACCAAAAAAATTACATCGCCCAAAATGTCTAACCGCAACTGCTGGCACAATTTTTGTCTGAACTTTAATATATACCTAAATCTCAATTTATTGAAAATTTAAAATTAATAACTACAATAGATCTTTTTAATTAAATCAGCTAAAACTTGTATGATAAAATTATAAAAATACATTTTTTAAGCCAAAATAAAACTTTCCTCAAATAAAAATTAAAAATTCTTACGAAACAAAAAAACTTTAATCCTCCAAAATGCCCGTAACAAGCAAATTTACTCAACTAACTCCCGTCAGAAATTTTTCACAAATTTCTGACAATACCTCAGTCTGCGCCCACCCGATAGGCACACTCCTCTCTTCCCCTTTAAAGATCTGACCTTTAAAAGAGCCAGCAAAGACCCCGAATCTTCGCTTATAATTAATTTAATTTTATATCAAAAACAATCAAACAACGCACCATTTAACATAATAGCCTATTTACTTTATAATTAATAAATATTAGTTATTTAATTATACAAAAAAAGAAAATTTTTAATACCTCCTCTAAAATATTATTTTGAATAAGAATTAAATTACATATAATTAATCTCTTTTTTATTATCTAAATTACTCTTTTTTTTTTTTTTTTATAGTAAAGATTTAATATATTAATAATAATTATATTGTACATTTATAGAAATAATTATATACGTATTAGTTTAATATACTTAATAGTAAACTAATAAATTAATAATATGATTCATTTAATTATATATATATATTAAAAATATGATTGATATAGTTTACTTCTATATATCTTTTTCTCTTTCTCCAATTAAATTATTATACTTTTATATACGATGTATGTATATTTATAGGAATAATAATGAATAATATTAGTAATGACTAATAAATATATATATATAATATTAAACGTATATTTTAGAATAAATAATGTAAACTAATATTTATCATTAATAAATTAAACATTTATATAAAACAGGGTTTTTGAGAAACTTAAAACCTCGGTTTTTTCCTTCTTAAATTTCCCCATAGGCAATTATTCGTTGCGCAAATTTGATTTTCCCGTGCACATGAAAATCAAATCCCAAATTCTATTACCTTGCTCGTACTGCAATATATTAAAATTAAAAATTAACGCTATAAGTAGTTTTCATTCCGTAAAATAAGATATTTTTTTATTTGAATAACATAAAAAA